TTATATTGACAATTTCAAAAAAATGATCATACTATGATCATAGTATGAGGGCGTTTGGGAAAGTAGGCCCCCATCGTCTAGTGGTTTAGGACATCTCTCTTTCAAGGAGGCAGCGGGGATTCGAATTCCCCTGGGGGTAGGGTACTACGAAAGGAAGTTGATCATGGATTACGAATAAGCCTAAAATGGATTCTTCCTGGGTCGATGCCCGAGTGGTTAATGGGGACGGACTGTAAATTCGTTGGCAATATGTCTACGCTGGTTCAAATCCAGCTCGGCCCAAAAATTTGCCAATCTACCATGAGATGGTATAACCCCTTGTACTTCCGAAATACTCCATACGAAGAGAAAAAAGAATCAAACTTTATGCTAGATCCCTTATTTCGCTGGGATTGTAGTTCAATTGGTTAGAGCACCGCCCTGTCAAGGCGGAAGCTGCGGGTTCGAGCCCCGCCAGTCCCGACGCATCCAATATCCAAGAAATCCATCAATTCATTTCATTTTTCCCTTTCTATCAACTATGTTATGGAAAGGGTTTTGGGGGCATAATTTCATTCCCAAAGAAAAAAGGAGTTTCATTTCTAACTTAAGTCTTTTTTTTTTATTCACTTTTCTTCTTTCTTTAGGTTTCTAATTAGTTGACTAATAGAAGGGAAAGGGCAATCGGATGGTGCTTTATCAGATGATTGATTGTATAAATAAGACGCAAGATAGGTTATAAAAAATGATAAATAAAGGAATTTTGGGTTGATTGGGCCATAAATCCAAATTGGATTTGGATTCGGTATGGATAAAATAACTTCCTATGTTATAATATTATACTATTCAAGTCTCGACGACAAATTTATTTGATAGATCTGATATTGTTATTCATAATATTGATCTGATTGAAGACCATTGAAAGGTAATTCATTCATTGAATTTACCGACGAAAGGTTTATCATCTCTAGGGGATTAAATCCCGAGTTATTGTGAAGTAAAAAAACGGATGAGATTATGGAAGTCAATATTCTTGCATTTATCGCTACTGCACTATTTATTCTAGTTCCTACTGCTTTTCTACTTATCATTTACGTAAAAACAGTCAGTCAAAATGATTAATTCCGTTGAATTTGCAAATTCAATGGACTGAAACTTTCCTTCTGATTTTTGATCAAAAATTGATGAAGTCAAAAATCGTCAATATTCTATGAATTTGGTAGTATGGTAAGAAAGAAATAGATAAATCTTTCTTTTTACCATACTATCTACCTCTCTATTTAGATTTCTTTCTTAGTTTATAAAGTTTTTAATCTAAAACGAATAAAGTCAGTTTCTCTAGATCAATCTACACTATTGTCTTTCTATATGTGTATAGATTTGTCTGGAATTGACATAACACCCAATTTGCTACATCTATTTGTTTCAATCCTCTGAACCCCTTTCTTTTCGAAATACAAACACGGGAATCACTGAAATATCTCTTTGCTTGAAAGAGTATGCTTCATATCATAGATTCCTCAATTGGAATTCAATTGGATTCAAAATTCAGATATTTTTAAAAATTAAAATGAATAGTTCAAAACGGGTTTGAGAACGATCTATCAAAAAATTGATATTGATACGGTTTGATTCCTCAACTCAATTATCAATTAGTATTTAGAGCCCACTTCTTCCCCACACTACGAGTGAAAGGGAAAATGTAAAGACTACCATTAAAGCAGCCCAAGCGAGACTTACTATATCCATGTGAATTATGTCCCCTACCTCTAGAAATACAAAGGAATTCTTCCATTATTCCTCACTAATAATAATGGAATCAATGGCGCATAGTCAAAAAGGGATTCCGGCAGAACACTGTTGAGAAACCAATCACCAAAATAAATTCTGATTTCGAATTGGGAAAAATGAAACATAAGCAAGATACGTAGTAACATCCCAAGTAAATGGGACCCCAAAAAGAAAAATAAAGAAGTCCCATTCTTTTTTTATTTTCGTAAGTAAAAACAGAAAAGGATAAAAGGGGATAGATCCCTAAATTGGATCTAATCCGTACCCCCTTCTCCTTTCCAATTATCTATGTGAAAGAGCGATGCTTGACTAGGGCTTGGCTTTAATAAAAGAATAAAAGAAATTCTTTCTTTTTGCCCCCTTTTTTAGAAAATTCTATATCTAAAAGGCAATTATCCATTCAATCTTGATTGGATACCCTGAGAGATTCTCGCGAGTCGGTCGTATCTAAACTTTTGACCCTTTCAAATCAAAAATTCTTAATTGAATCTGATTTCCTATCTATCAGGCTCTACAATCTGATTCAAGATCCATTCATTAGACACTCCCTTAGCTTAGGGATAGAAGCTAATCGTGAAGTCTTGATAGCCCCTCCCCTACTCGATTACTTATGATTAGAATCAAACAAAGTATCAACATTCCGCTGCTTCTCACAGGTAATCATTCTGCGAGTTATATCAGCAGAACAGAAGAAGAGATTTCGAAGTTTTTTGTTTGTTGATGAGGCGAC